TAGTGAAAAATAGAATTTAAAAGATTAGGACTTTTTTTAAAAGCTTTGAAGGCTTTAAGTTTATATAACTTAAAATTCTAAATAAAACAAAAATATACTGGGAGTAAAAGTCCAATGAAATTAAAAGAAGATTTAAAAAACAAGGATGAAGGTGAAACAGTTAGTGATTTGTATTTTATGTTAAAATTTAAAATAGGATTAAATAATAAAATTATTGTGATAATAATTCGTAAGTAAAAATATAAAGTTACTAAGGCAGAAATAAGTATAAAAAATAAAGGAATAAATAAATTAAGATTTAATATAATTTGAATGATAATTCATTTAGGAATAAATCCTGTTATAGGGGGAAGCCCTCTTAAAGATATAAAATTTAATGAAATAATTAATGCGTGAAAGACTCTATTTTGGTCTGATTGAATTAATTTTGAAATAGAGAAAGTTTGTAATTTGTGGAAAATTCTAGTAATAGATAAAAGAATAAAAGAGTAAATAATAAAATAAAAAAGTCAGGAAGTATCCCTAATAGAAACTCTAATGAGTATCCAGGATAAATGATTAATCGAAGAGAAAGCAATAATTTTACGTAAAAGAGTTAAATTAAGACCTCTTAATCTACCAATTAAAGCTGATATGATAGCTGAAAAAATAGTTATTTTAATTAAAATTTCGTTTGTTATTAAATAAGAGATTAAAGTTATAGGGGCAAATTTTTGAATTGTAGATAAAATAAAAACTTGTGGTCATTTTAGGCCTTCTATTACTTGTGGGAATCAAAAATGGAAAGGGGCTCCTCCAAGTTTTAATAAAAGAGATAGGAAAATTGTGAATAATCTTAGAGTTGAGAAAGAAATGAATAAAAATCTTGAAGTAATAAAAAGTGTTGATCCTAGGGCTTGAATAAGAAAATATTTTAAAGCTGCTTCTGAAAAAAACCTACTTTTTTTAAAAGCAATAAGTGGGATAAATGATATTAAATTAAGTTCTAATCCAATTCAAGCTCCAAATCAAGAGGTCGAAGAAATTGAAATAATTGAGCCTGTAATAAGTGTTAAAAAAAAAAAGAAAGAAGTTGGAGAAAATATAATTAAAAAGAGAAAGAGTAGACTTTCATTTATAGGGTATGAGCCTATTAGCTTAATTAGCTTATCTTTTTATATTATTAATAATATAGGTAATTTAAATTACATAATTAGTTCTATCAAAACTATCCTTTTATCAGGCACTATATTATTAAAGAAATGTATTAGGAGTAGTATAAATAGTTAAATTTTAATAAATAAGATTAATTATTTAAGAAATAAAAAAGGTAAATATCAATTATTAAGAGTAAAGTTCTTATTTAATGTTTTCAAAACATTTGTTTTTTTTAAACTAAATAATCATTTAAGTATAGTATCTCATCATATAAGTAATAAAGGGTTTATAATGTAAAATAAAAAATAAGAAGTAGTTAAAATTTGGCCTGTAATAATATATGGATCTTCTACTGGTCGTGCTCCAATTCAAGTCAAAAGAATTACAATAACAATAAAAATTCAAAATAATACTTGGTTAAGAGGATAAAAAGCAAGTCTTTGAAATTTTGAAGTATGAGTAAAAGGTAAAATTATTAAGATAGCTACAGAAGCAGCAAGAGCAATAACTCCTCCAAGTTTATTGGGAATAGATCGTAAAATAGCATAGGCAAAAAGAAAATATCATTCTGGTTGAATATGAGGAGGAGTTACAAGAGGGTTAGCTGGAATAAAATTATCAGGATCTCCTAATAAATAAGGGGTAAAGAGTGTTAATAGTAAAAGAGCTGTTAGTATTACAATAAATCCTACAATATCTTTGAATGTAAAATATGGGTGGAAAGGAACTTTGTCAACTTGCCTTGAGATTCCTAAAGGGTTATTAGCTCCCGTTTGGTGTAGGAATAAAATATGGATTATAGAAAAAGCTGCAGCTAGAATTGGTAAAATAAAATGGAATGAAAAGAACCGTGTTAATGTTGCGTTATCTACTGAAAATCCTCCTCAAATTCACTGTACTAAATCAGTGCCGATAAATGGAATTGCTGAAAATAAATTTGTAATTACTGTCGCACCTCAAAAAGATATTTGGCCTCAAGGAAGGACATAACCTAAGAAAGCTGTAGCTATAATTATGAATAAAATTACTACTCCTACTATTCAAGCATGGAAATTTATATAAGATCTGAAATAAATTCCTCGTCCAATATGTAAATAAAGACAAATAAAAAAAAATGAGGCCCCATTAGCATGAAGAGTTCGTAGTAATCATCCATAATTTACGTCTCGGCAAATGTGAGCTACTCTAGAGAAAGCTAAGTCTACATGAGCAGAATAATGTATGGCTAAAAACAATCCTGTAATAATTTGAGTTATTAAACAAAGTCCCAACAAAGAGCCAAAATTTCAAAATGTAGAAATATTTCTAGGTAATGGTATGTCAACTAAAGCGTTGTTAGCAATTTTAAATAATGGGTGATGTTTTCGGATAGGGGTTGTCATTATGAAATAAGCCGTAAAGGTCCTTTAAATAAATTAGTGATTTTTACAATAATAATAAGTATAAGTAGAAGATAAGAAACAATAAAAATTGTAAAAATTATTGAAGGAGTATTATAAATTCAATTAATAATAAAGGGTGTAGAGAAATAAAAATTTAATGAAGAGGAAGATGTAAATGAACTTGGGAAAGCAATAAGAGGGTCTATAAATAATAAACCAAATAAGAAAAAAAATGCAGTAACAATAAAAAATAAACTAGTAGTAAATGAAAAAATAAATGATTCGTTTGACGCCAAAGAAGCAATGTAAATAAATAGAATTAGCATACCTCCTAAAAATACTAAAAATAGGATATAAGAAAATCAAAAAGAAAAATTGTACATTCCCACAGTAATTGAAATTAATACAGTTTGAATAAATAATATTAATCCCATTGCAAGTGGGTGAGAAAGTTGTGTAAATAATAAAGAAGAGGAGAGTAATAAAGGAATTGTTAATATAAAAATAATAGAAAATAAATATAAATTTTCTTTAGTTTTAGGAAAATACTTCATTTTTGATTTAAATACCAATGTTTTAATTTTTTTAATTAACTATAAAACTAATGATAAATTTTAGATTTTTAATAGTATTTTGTTCTTTATTTATAATTTTCTGTGGCTTATGAAGATTTATTTCTTATCATAAACACTTATTAAACTCTTTATTAAGATTAGAATTTATAATATTAGGAGTTTTTTGAATATTAAGATTACAATTATCAATAGTTGGTAGTGAGATTTATTTTTCTCTATTTTTTTTAACTTTAGCCGTTTGTGAAGGAACTCTTGGTTTATCATTGTTAGTGCTTATTGTTCGAAGACATGGAAATGATTATTTTAAGAGATTTAATTTTTTAGAATGTTAAAATTTTTATTACCATTAATTTTATTGATAAAATTTAAAAATGATTGGAAATTAGTTCAGTTTGGCCTGGGTTTATTAAGGTTTGTAACTGGTTTAAATTGTTTTCACAATATATTTATTTATGACTTAGGGTTTAATTTAGGAATGGATTATATTAGTTATATTATAGTTTATTTAAGGGTATGGATTGTATTTCTTATTGTTATTTCAAGGGAACGAGTAAAATCTATAATGAATTTCTATAATATATTTATTTTAGTAATTTTATTTTTATTATTAAGACTTTTAATTACTTTTTCTTCTTTAAATTACTTATTATTTTATATTAGTTTTGAAATATCTTTAATTCCTACTTTGATTTTGATTCTTGGATGAGGTTATCAGCCAGAGCGAATTCAAGCTGGGATTTATATGCTTTTTTACACTTTAGCTTTATCTTTACCATTATTGGGATCTTTATTGTATATCTATGTTAAAGAACATAGTTTAATTATAATATTAAGAAATATTATTTTAGATACTAGAAGAGTGAATAGTATTTGGTATTTTAGAAGAATTACTGCATTTTTAGTTAAACTTCCAATATATATATTTCACTTGTGACTGCCTAAGGCTCATGTAGAAGCTCCTATTGCTGGTTCAATAATTTTAGCAGGAGTTTTATTAAAATTAGGAGGATATGGTTTAGTTCGAATTCTATTTATATTCCAAAAAATTAATCTAAGTTTTTCTTGATTATGAGTGAGAATTAGATTAGTAGGAGGAGTAATTATCAGTCTTCTATGTTTACGGCAGGTAGATATAAAATCTTTAATTGCTTATTCTTCAGTTGTGCATATAAGAATAGTATTATGTGGGTTAATTATTTTTAGATGGTGAGGTTTAATAGGAGCTGTTGTAGTAATGGTGGGCCATGGTTTATGTTCTTCTGCTTTATTTTGTTTAGCTAATATAGTATACGAACGGGTAGGAAGACGGAGTCTTTTGGTTAGGAAAGGGTTATTAAATTTTATACCTAGTATGGGGTTATGGTGATTTTTATTTAGAGTAGGAAATATAGCCGCTCCCCCTACTTTAAACTTATTTGGAGAAATTAATCTAATTATTAGATTAATAAGTTGAAGAATGCTAAGAATTTGAAGTTTAATATTTCTTTCTTTTTTTAGAGCGGCATACACTTTATATATATATAGGTTAAGTCAACATGGTATTTTTTTAAATACTTTATATTCTTGTAGTTCTGGTAATATTCGAGAGTACTTATTATTATTTTTACATTGGTTTCCTTTAAATTTATTAATTTTAAATTTAGATTTAGTTAGTGGTATTTAATAACTAATATTATAGAAATATAAAAGTTAAATAAATTCATATAATTTAAAAAGAATATTGCATTGAAGCTGCAAAAGAGATAAAATTATCTGTGGATAATATATTTTAGAAATTTAATTTCAGCTTTGTAACGAAAATACAATATGTTATTTACACTATAAAATAAATTAAAATTTAAAATAAGAAATATCTTTAAGATAATTTTTGCATGACAAACAAGCGTTATATTTATTTAACTAATTTCTTTTATTCGAAGTAAATGTAAAATTACTATATTAGATTTAAAAGATCTATACTTACTTTCAGTCATCGAATAGGAGTTATAGTTAATAAAGTGGCTGAGTAAAAGCGGCAAATTGTAAATTTGTAGACGAAATTAAAATTCCTTTATTAAAATATATTATATATCTATTACTCAAATTAACTCTATAGTATAAAAATAATATTAAATTGCAAGTTTAAAGATGTGTAAGTCACTAGAGTTTATTATTTACGTGTTAATGTAAAGAGCATAAAAAGTTTTGATCTTTTAAGAAATAGTGCAATTCTGTTACATGTAATTATATTATTTATTTTAAAAATTAATTTATAAATAGTTTAAGAAAAGATTGACTGTTAAAGTAAATAATAATAATATATACATTTAATATTTATAAAAGTAATTATTTTATTATAATTAAAAAATAAATTATATAAATACTTAAAGTATATATAAGTTTATTTTCCCCTTTATATAAGGATAGTTCCAACGGTTTGATTCTTTCTCCCTCAAGAGAGAAAAGAATCAAACGATGGAACTATCACTTTGCCTTATTAGATCCCTGGTTCAGTTAATTATTATATAATTTGAATTTAGTATATAAATGTTAACTATATAATTGATTTCTATTATATAATATTATTAATGTTCCATATATACTAAAGATTATATAAATTGTCTCTTTTAAGCTTGGTAATTGATTATACATCTTAAAGGCATACACAGTTTTTGAGTTTGGATGGGATATAAATCTGGAGTTTAAAAATATACTCTTTAATAGAATATATATTTTAGTTTGAATATAATTGTATTTAACTCTAATTTCTTTTAGGTATATATACCTTATATATAGATTTATAATTAATCTTTAAAGTATGTATATGCTTTGATAATTATTAATTTCTTAATACTTGTTATTATTATTTTATTATAAATAATAAATATTTTATAACATTTTAGTAGAGGTTTCAAAGTAAAGCTAAATTAGAATAGCATTTCAGTTACGTTGAAAAGAGTTATCGTGCAAATCGATTTATTTTGATTTATTATATTACTAATTGTTTTGTAGTTAAAATATAAATCCAAGATAATTATTAAGTTAATTATGGATTATGGTTTGAATAATTTATATACATAAAATTAGAATATTAAGATTAGGAGTTAGTTCTTTTATTTGTGGAACAGTCTCTTTAATAAAATTATTTAGAGGCATTACTACTTTGATTGAATGAAACTTAATTAGATTAAATTCTGTTTCAGTGGTATTTGTTTTGATTTTTGACTGAATTTCTATATTATTTTTATCTTTTGTTTTTCTCATTTCTAGAAGAGTTATATATTATAGAGGGAGGTATATAATAGGTGATAAATACTTTAATCGGTTTATATACTTGGTTTTGATGTTTGTTTTATCAATAGCTATAATGGTACTAAGTCCTAATTTAATTAGGATTCTTTTAGGATGAGATGGATTAGGACTAGTATCATACGCCTTAGTAATTTTTTACCAAAATGAAAAATCTGCTAACGCAGGTATATTAACTATTTTATCTAACCGGGTAGGAGATGTTGCAATTTTACTAAGTATTGGTTTAATAATAAGATTAGGAAGCTGAAACTTCGTTATTTATAGTTATTATCTTTTAGATAGCGAGTGACTTTTATTGAAATTTTTGATTATACTAAGAGCTATAACTAAGAGAGCACAAATTCCTTTTTCTGCGTGACTACCTGCAGCTATAGCTGCACCTACTCCTGTTTCTGCATTAGTTCATTCTTCTACTTTAGTAACCGCTGGGGTATATTTAATAATTCGATTTAGAGGGGCCTTAGAGGGCTCTAAAATTCAAGGAGGATTATTAATTATTTCGTGTCTAACTATATTTATAGCAGGATTAGGAGCTAATTTTGAGTATGACTTAAAAAAAATTATTGCTTTATCTACATTAAGTCAATTGGGAGTTATATTAAGTATTTTAGCTTTAGGATTTCCTGATCTTTCTTTTTTTCATTTACTAAGTCATGCTCTTTTTAAAGCTTTATTGTTTATATGTGCAGGGGTTATTATCCATAATGTTAATAATTATCAAGACATTCGGTGTATAGGAAGGTTAGTAAAATTTATACCTTTAAGAGTAGCTTTTATGAGGGTAGCAAATTTGGCATTGTGTGGGTTTCCCTTTTTAGCTGGATTTTATTCTAAAGATATAATTTTAGAAGTGGCTTTTATAAGGTGAATTAATTTTATTGCGTTATTATTGTATGTTTTAGCAACTGGTTTAACTGTAAGATACACTATACGATTAATTTTTTATAGATTAAGAGGAAATTTTAATCTAGAAGTTATAAGAAATATTAGTGATGAAGATAAAATTATAAGAAATTCTATAATTTTATTAGGATTAAGTGCTATTTTTATAGGAGCATTATTGTCTTGAGTTATTTTTCCTGATTCTTATATAATTTGCTTAAATGATTTTATAAAGAGAATAGTATTAATAATTAGTATAGCAGGTGCAGTTATAGGGTATATATTTAATATGCTAAGTATTAATTATAATTTGAAGGCCCTTTATAATTATAAAATAGTGGTGATAAGGGGGTCTATATGGTTTATACCGTTTTTAAGTACTAAAAAACTTAGAGAAGTGAATTTTTTAGTTGGAAGAAATGTTAATAAAGTAGGTGATAAAGGTTGACTTGAGTATTTAGGTAGTCAAGGGTTGTATTATGTGCTTAAAGAAGGTTTTATACTGTTAAATATATTACAGTTAAATAGTATTAAAGTGTTTATAAAAATATTTGTTATTGGGGTAGTAATTTTACTGTTTGTAATTTTATAGTAATTATTAGACTTAAATAGTTTAAGATAAAATATAAGTTTGTGGAGCTTGAGATGTAAAAAGTTACTTTAAGTTTTTTTCTTACTTTTATACAATATAAAAATTTATATGTATATTAATTTAAATATAAAATTGTTAATATAAATGTTTGATTTTGGCTTAAATTTTTATGTTATTATTAAAATTGTATGAAAATTAAAGTGTGAAAAGAAAAATTTAATTAAATATTAAATTAATATTATAAGGGAAAGTAATTATAAGCCTTTATTATCTCAGCATAACATATTATAAAAAATATATTAAAATATGATATAGTAATAATATTAAGCCTGATATATATTTGTGCCAGCATTCGCGGTTATACTTTAAGGTTAAGTAAAAATTTTTAGGTTTAGTTAGATGTTTAAAGATTTAAATATAAAATATTTATAATAAAAGGTAAAATTAAAATATTATTTTGTATAAAAAAAAATTATAATTGAAGCTAAAAAAAATTAGTAATAAACTAGGATTAGAGACCCTACTATTCTAAATTAAATTATTACACCCTAAATTAGTAAAAGATAAATACTTAAAATTTAAAAAATTTGGCGGCAGTTTAATTTTTCAGAGGAACCTGTTTTAGAATCGATAAACCACGAAAAATCTTACTTGTCTTAGTTAATTCAGTTTGTATACCATCATTATTAGATAATTCTTAAAAGAAAAAATTATTAAATTTAATTAATTAGTAAAATTAGATCATGGTGCAGTTAATGGACAAGATAAAATGGGTTACAATAAATTACTTTATTGCGAAATAACAAAAGAAATAATTGTTATGAAGAAGGATTTGATTGTATTCTTAGTTTAATAAGCTAATGAGATATAAATTCTAAATTGTGTACATATCGCCCGTCGCTTTCATTTATAAGTGAAATAAATTTTTAAATTGTCAGTAAATTTTAATAAAATCTAATTATAAACTATAGTTTAAAGTACTGTAAAGGAAAGGAAAAATATATAAATTAGTAAATTTAAAAATTTGTACCTTGTGTATCAGGGAGAATTTATTTAAATTAATAATTAATTAAAAATCTCGAAATAAAAATAGCTAATTTGAATAAAAAATTTTTTGTATAAACAAAATTTTTAATATAAAATTAAAGGTGAAATGCTAAACGAGTTTTATGATATCTAGTTTTTTAAAAATAAATTTAATTTAATTTTTATAGTTTTATAAGATATAAAAATTAAACGTAGGAGGGATTAGCTTCTTATGAAATAAAAGTGTAAACAGTTCAATATAATTTTATTCTGTGAATTAAGCTTAAAAGTAGCTATATTTATAAAGTGTTTTAACTAAATTATAATAAATATAATATTTATTTGAACTTTTTTATGTATTAAAAAATTAATTTAAATCAAAATAATTAAGTTATAATGATTTTATTAGTATAAATTTATTATAAAATAAAAAAATAAAATATTTTATTTATTTTAAATTTTATAAGACAATATATAAGGAACTCGGCAACAAAATTTCTTTGCCTGTTTATCAAAAACATGTCTGTTTGGAGCTATAAAAAGTTTAACCTGCCCACTGATAATAATAATTAAATGGCCGCGGTATTTTGACCGTGCAAAGGTAGCATAATCGTTAGGTTTTTAATTGAAATCTTGTATGAATGGTTGGACAAAAGAAAATCTGTCTCTATATTGTTTATTGAATTTAACTTTTAAGTGAAAAGGCTTAAATATATTAAAAAGACGATAAGACCCTATAAAGCTTAATATTGAATATTTATTTAGTTAAATTTTATACAATAAAAACTTAGTAATATATGTTTATTTTATTGGGGCGATAAAAGTAAAATGTTTATTAACTGCTTAATAATTAATACATTTATAAATGAATTAAATGTTTAAATGATCCTTTTTAAAGATTAAAAGTTTAAGTTACTTTAGGGATAACAGCGTTATTTTTCTTAAGAGTACTTATCGAAAGAAAAGTTTGCGACCTCGATGTTGAATTAAAATATCTTTATAATTGCAGCAGTTATAAAAGTAGGTCTGTTCGACCTTTAAAATTTTACATGATTTGAGTTCAAACCGGTGTAAGCCAGGTTGGTTTCTATCTTTTAATTAAAAAAAATTATTTTAGTACGAAAGGATTAAATAATTAAAAAATTTTTATAATTTATTTACTATTTTGGCAGATAATATGTGTTGGATTTAGGATCCTATAAAATAGAGTTAATTCTATAAATAGTTTAACAATTTATCTAATTGTTTTGTGACTTTAATAATTGTAGAAGTAATTAATTTTTTAATTTTAATAGTATGTGTGTTAATTGGAGTGGCTTTTGTTACTTTATTAGAGCGTAAAATTTTAGGTTATATTCAGATTCGTAAAGGGCCTAATAAAGTAGGCTATATAGGAATTTTACAGCCTTTTTCTGATGCTATTAAGCTTTTTACTAAAGAGCAAATTATTCCAACTGTTTCTAATTTTATAGTGTATTATATATGTCCTGTATTTAGGTTATTTATTTCTTTATTAGTATGATGTGTTTTACCGTATGAAACAGGGCTAATGAGATTTAATTTGAGAATTTTATTTTTTCTATGTTGTTTGAGAGTAGGAGTTTATTCAACGATAGTAGCAGGCTGATCTTCTAATTGTAAATATTCTTTATTGGGGTCTTTACGGTCAATTGCTCAAACTATTTCTTATGAAGTTAGGTTAGCTTTAATTTTATTATCTTTTGTGATATTAATTGGTGGGTTTAATTTAGAATTATTTAGTAAATATCAAAATTATTTTTGATTTATTGTGATTGCATTCCCTTTAAGTATAGTTTGATTTAGATCTTGTTTAGCAGAAACTAACCGGACTCCTTTTGATTTCTCTGAAGGAGAATCAGAATTAGTTTCAGGATTTAATACCGAATATGGGTCAGGGGGATTCGCTTTAATTTTTATAGCTGAGTATTCAAGAATTTTGTTTATAAGAGTGTTATTTGTTATTTTTTTTTTAGGAAGGGAACCAGCTAGGTTAATATTTTATCTAAAAAGAGTTATAGTAGCTTTTATATTTGTATGAGTTCGAGGAACCTTACCTCGTCTTCGGTATGATAAGCTTATATATTTAGCCTGAAAAAGCTATCTTCCTGTTTCAATTAATTATTTAATTTTCTTTTTAAGGTTTAAATTATTTTGTTTTTGTTTATTATAAATTAATAATATATAATTCAGAAAATAGTTTAAAAAATATTAACTTTGGGAGTTAAAGATAAGAGGTTTCTCTTTTTTCTGAAGTTTTTAGAAAAAATTCTTTTTTGGTTTACAAGACCAACGTTTTCAATTATAAACTATAAAAACTTTAATAGACAAAAATTTAGAAATATAAACGGAGTTTAACCGCTTAGGTAAAAGTTAGAAGCTTTTTCCTTTATCGTAATATTTCTTTTTTTCTTAGTAGGAGTACTGACTCAATTTTATCATTAACAATGATACACCTCTTTTTGGTTTCTACTAAAATTAGAAGACTAAAGTCTAAAATTTAGGTCGAAACTAAGTGCAAATATTCGCTTTCTAATTATAAAACTAGTTTAAAGAAACTCTTTATGAATGCAACTCATACGTCATTATATTGACTATAGTCTTAAGATCAATCTAAAGCTCTTTGAAATCATTCATAATATAAACCTAATAAAAGTACTAATAAGAATGTTAAACTTGTATAAAATCATGAAAAAATATTAGTTAGATTAAAAGTAGAAGCAATAGGAAGTAGTAAAGTAATTTCTACATCAAAGATTAAAAAAATTACTGCGATTAAAAAAAATCGTAGAGAGAAGGGTATTCGAGCTGATCCTTTAGGATCAAATCCACACTCGTAAGGAGAATTTTTTTCTCGGTCTATAATTATTTTTTTAGAAAGTAAAGTTGCTAGAATTATAATAATGTAGGAAATTATTAGAGTAATAAATGAAATTATTAAAACTGTAAAGATTATTTTTTCTAAAAATTAGACTTTCTGGTTGGAAGCCAGATATACTTTATTATATTAAAAAAATTATCCTCCTCACCAGTAAATGAATACATATAAAAAGAGTCAAACTACATCTACAAAATGTCAATATCATGCAGCTGCTTCAAATCCTAAATGGTGTTTAGAAGAAAAATGACATTTATAAAGACGAATAAAACAAACAAATAAAAAAGAAGTTCCAATAATAACATGAAGTCCATGAAACCCAGTTGCTACAAAAAATGTTGAACCAAAAATTGAGTCGGCAATAGTAAAGGAAGCTTCTACATATTCAAATGCTTGAAGTATTGTAAAATAAACTCCTAAAATAATAGTTAAAGCTAATCTTTGAATAGCTTGAGAATGATTAGCTTCTAAAATAGCATGATGAGCTCAAGTAACTGTTGCTCCTGAGGAAAGTAAAATTGTGGTATTTAAAAGAGGAATTTGAAAGGGGTTAAAAGGTCTAATACCTAAAGGTGGCCAGTACATGCCAATTTCTACAGTTGGTGATAGTCTTCTATGGAAGAAAGCCCAAAAAAATGAAAAAAAGAATAGAACTTCTGATACAATAAATAAAATTATTCCTCAGCGTAATCCTTTTATAACAATAGAAGTGTGTGAACCTTGATAAGTTCCTTCACGAGTAACGTCTCGTCATCATTGAATTATAGTTAGTAAAGTAGCAATAACTCTTAATAATAAAAGGTTTATATTATGCTGATGAAATCATTTTACTAATCCTGTAGTTAGTATTATAGCTCTAATAGAACCTGTAAGAGGCCAAGGCCTAATATCTACTAAATGATATGGGTGAAAACCGTGTGATGATGTCATTAGTTAATTTCTCTTGTATAAAGAGTTCTTAAAACAGCAAATACATAAGATTGAATAATAGCAACAGCAGATTCTAAAATTAAAAGAAGTATTTGAGCGGATAATAAAATAAAAAGAATAGATATAGATAAAGAAGGACCAGTGTTTCCTAATAAAGTTAAAAGTAAGTGTCCAGCAATTATATTTGCAGCTAGCCGAATTGCTAATGTTCCGGGGCGAATTACGTTTCTAATAGTTTCAATTAAAACTATAAAAGGTATTAGTGCAAAAGGAGTTCCTTGGGGAACTAGGTGTGCAAATATGTGATTAGTGTGATTAATTCATCCAAATACTATTAAAGTGATTCATAATGGTAAAGATAAAGATAGTGTTATAACTATATGACTAGTTCTAGTAAAAATATAAGGCAATAGCCCTAAAAAGTTATTAAATAAAATTAGACTAAACAAGGCAACAAACATAATAGAAGCTCCGTTATGGGAAGGTTGTAAAAGAGCTTTAAATTCTTTGTGAAGAGTAAAAATAATTTTTCTTCAAAATAAAGATCAACGTGAAGGAGAAGCCCAGTATAAATAAGGTATAAATATTAGTCCTAGCCCAGTTGAAATTCAATTTAAGGATAAAGTAAAAATTCTTGAAGAAGGTTCAAAAATTGAAAAAAGATTTGTTATAATTTTCAAGATTTAGAAAAAAGTAATTTTTTATTGTTTGGTAGAGTTCTAATTTTGTAAAAAGGAGTTATAAAATAATTAAATATAAAAAATAATAAAAATCTAAGGATAAAGAAAAAGAATATAAATAGTCAATAAATAGGTGCTATTTGTGGCATAAATTTAAAAATTCAAAATAGAATGTTCACCAGTTTTTAGAGATAAACTAAAGAAACGGACGGGTGAGTTTTCAATTGATAAAGAAATTCAGTTTAAAAAAGAGTTAATAGAAGTTCTTTCAATAACAATAGGTATAAATCTATGATTTGCTCCGCAAATTTCTGAACATTGTCCGTAAAACAGACCAGGACGATTGATTAAAAATCTTGATTGGTTTAGTCGTCCTGGAATAGCGTCGGCTTTAATACCTAAAGAGGGTACAGTTCAAGAGTGAATTACGTCTGCTGCTGTAATTAAAACTCGGATTTGAGTATTCATAGGAAGGACAGTTCGATTATCTACATCTAGTAGACGGAATCCTGATGTTTCTAGTTCATTTGAAGGAATTATATACGAATCAAATTCTACTTGTAAAAAATCTGAGTATTCATAGCTTCAGTATCATTGATGCCCAATAGTCTTGAGAGTTATAGAAGGATTATTAACTTCATCTAGAAGATAAAGTAAACGAAGCGACGGGAGGGCAATAAAAATTAAAATAAAAGCTGGAACTGATGTTCAAATAACTTCAATAGGTTGATTTTCTAATATATAACGGTCAATAAAAGCATTAGAGAATAGTGTTATTATTATATAGCCAACAAATGAAATAATTAATACAATTACTAATATAATATGATCGTGAAAAAAAATTAATTGTTCTATAAGGGGGGAAGCTCTATCTTGAAAACTTAAGTGTGCTCATGTTGCCATATGTAATTCTAAAAGAAGAAAATTTCTTCCTTATAGGAGCTTAAATCCTACACATCTATCTGCCATTTTAGAAATTAGTAATTAATGGAATTTCTATATATGAATGATCTGCTGGGGGATAAGCGTGTTTTCATTCAATTGAGGAAGGTAAGAATGGAGAAAAAATTACAGGACGGTTAGAAACAAAAGCTTCTCATACAATTAGTAAGAATATTAAAGCAGCAATAAATGAAATTATTGAACCTAACGATGATACAATATTTCAGGTTGTATAAGCATCTGGGTAATCAGAATATCGTCGAGGTATTCCATTTAATCCTAAAAAATGCTGTGGAAAAAATGTTAAATTAACTCCAACAAAAGTTACTAAAAAATGAATTTTTAATCATTTAGGATTTAAAGATAATCCAGTTATTAAAGAAAATCAATGAGCTACCCCAGCGAAAATTCCGAAAACAGCTCCTATAGATAATACATAATGGAAATGAGCCACTACATAGTAAGTATCGTGAAGAATAATATCGATTGAAGAGTTAGCTAAGACTACTCCTGTTAAGCCTCCTACTGTAAATAAGAAAATAAATCCAAGAGCCCATAAGAGTGAAGGAGAGTAGTTTATTTGTGTTCCATGAAGGGTTCTTAATCACCTAAAAATTTTAATTCCAGTTGGGATAGCAATAATTATTGTAGCTGAAGTGAAATAAGCCCGAGTATCGACATCTATACCTACTGTAAATATGTGGTGAGCTCACACTACAAATCCTAGAATTCCAATAGCTAATATAGCATAAATCATACCTAAAGTACCAAAAGATTCTTTTTTTCCGGATTCTTGTCTAACAATATGAGAGATTATTCCAAATGCGGGTAAAATTAAAATATAAACCTCAGGGTGACCGAAAAATCAAAATAAGTGTTGATATAAAACCGGGTCTCCTCCTCCAGCAGGATCGAAAAAAGATGTATTTAAATTACGATCTGTGAGTAGTATAGTAATAGCTCCAGCTAGAACTGGAAGAGATAGTAATAGTAAAATAGCAGTAATAAATACAGCTCAGACAAAAAGAGGTATTTGGTCTATTGTTATACCATAGGAACGTATATTGATAACAGTTGTTATAAAATTTACTGCTCCTAAAATTGAAGAAACTCCAGCAAGATGAAGGGAAAAAATACCAAGATCTACAGAAGCCCCGGCATGAGCAATAGCAGCCGCAAGAGGAGGATAAACAGTTCATCCTGTTCCAACACCTCTTTCTACTATTCTTCTTGTTAAAAGGAGAGATAGAGAGGGAGGTAATAACCAAAATCTTATATTATTTATCCGAGGAAAAGCTATATCTGGTGCTCCTAACATAAGGGGCACTAATCAATTTCCAAATCCTCCAATCATAATGGGTATAACTATAAAAAAAATCATTACAAAAGCATGAGCAGTGACAATTACATTATAAATTTGATCATTTCCAATTAATCTTCCTGGCTGTCTTAATTCAGCTCGGATAATTAATCTTAAAGAAGTGCCTACTATTCCTGCTCAAGCACCAAAAATAAAATATAAGGTTCCAATATCTTTATGATTTGTAGAGAAAAGTCATCGTTGCAT